TATCGAAGGGACTCTTTGGTTTGGGCCGAAGAAGAAATTTCACCTGATCATTATCAAACTGACTCCAATCTTGTTCTGTCCGTGAGGATGCCAACAGAGCGCCTTCTATTTCTACTAGGCCATGAACTAGATCAGAATCATTCTCAACAAGTCCATAATAAGTAATCTCATTTTTTTCATCGGGTCCGGACCAAAGGTCTTGAGCAACCGATCCGGCAGAACAACTCAAAAGATAAAGAAGTATCGTTAATTTCTTCATGCTCGTTCCAAGTTCGAAGTACCATTTGTACAAATAAGAATCCCCTTCGTTACATAATTTCTTCTTCATATAGATAGATATAGGATCTATGGGGCAATTACTTAGAAATCCATTTTGTGCAACAGCCCTTCCTATCTGATAGAAAAGGATCCCATGTTCCTCAACCGATCTTCCACGGGCTCGCAAATCCCAAGTTTGTCTATGAAGAGCAGATCTAATTATATTAGTGTCTAGAATGGATTTCTTCTGTGTAATACTAATCGACAGGGCTTCATTGGTAAGTGCTACAAGATCTGGTACATTGAAACCCATGGGTATGGGCCCGAATCCATTAGTATGGAACATTTTCTTTTCCAAGTGAAATCCCCTACTATATGAAAGAGTGAAAAAGTGCTTTCGTTGTTCTGGAATACTAAGCCTTCGTATCTTAATGCATGTATTTAATTTATCCCCAGCTATTAGAAAGGGATCCACTTTTTGGGGAAGATGAGTCGAAGCAATAACAAGACTATTTCCAGTGGAACATCTTTCACAATCCCTGGAGAGATAGTTCACTAATAGACCGAGGGATAAGTAGTGCGACTCCTTCCCCTTCAGATCATGAATGTTTGGAATCCATATTATGCAAGGAGACATTGCTTTTGCTAAGTCGAATTGAACGATGAGAGAAAACAATTGGGTTTGTGCCGGCGGTACCCTATACAGAAACACATTCATTTCCGTTAGAAGGTCCAGCTCCCAATCAAGGTCACGGTCGATCTCGTCACTCACATCAATATCGTCACTCACATCAATATCCTCATCCTCATCCTTTTTCTCTTCCTCTTCCTTTTTCTCTTCCTCTTCCTCTTCCTCATCTTGAAACTCATCTTGAAACTCATCACTAAGAAAATCCTTAGGCTCGTTATTCCAGAACTTGTTCAGAACTACTGTAATGAAAGGAACATAGGAGTTTTTCGCTAGGTATTTGACCAAATAGGATCGTCCAGTTCCTATAGAACCTATCACTAAAATACCCCTAGAGGGGGATAGGACTAAGCGGAACGAAAAGGGTTTTCGGAAATGAAAACTATTCGCCCCACACGAGGTTTGTGAATAAGTTATTGTCTGATAATGAGCAAGGAATATCCGCCTTTCTGCTAAACAAGGTGTATTGAATTCATAATTCAGTAGATACTTGTTATGAATGTCAACTAAGTATCGTAAGTAAATTGCTCCTGGCCCTTCAAACATTTGAAAACCAGAGTCATTCTTTGATAAATGATCACTATGAGTCAGACTCAATAGAATTGGATCAATCCTTTTTTCTGTCGTTAAGTTGACGAACTGAACCAAGAATTCTCTTTCTTTATCATCAACCGAATCCGTGTTCGCGAACACGGATTCTATTTTATCATAAATCCAAGGACCGTTCACGTTTTTTCTTTTTCTTATCAATGAATAAATCTCTTTACTTGTATGACTGAGATGTCTCGTATTTCTCGAAAAAGTGATTCGGTTGATGGGATTTGGTATCATACTTATGAGATCGATAAGATTGATATTCCAATTAAAATGTATTGATTGAACCTCATATTTAACCCTATAAGTATAAGGGAGCTCACCAAACCAGAGCGTCTTGCCAAAAACCCATATTTTTTCTAGATTTTCTCCTAATTGTTGCCCAACAACTCGAAAGAGATTCTTTAACCAGAAATCAGATGGAGGATACCTATCCAGAAGTTTTTGCAACTCCATCATGTATGATAGAATCATCAAAGATTTGACCTTTTCGAACTCTATCTGTAACTCAATATAGGCTCGGGAAACATAAATAAGATCTGTATAAACGAGATATCCAGCAACAAGAAGAAGGAAAAGGATTGAATAGAGGAACTCCCGAACATTTAGCAATCGCAGATGTGTCGATATCAACGGTGGCTCATTATCATTATTTCGATAAATCATTTCGTCGGACAGAAGAAGATTATCTAAACACTGACTCGGAGTCTCACTTATCCGCTTCCTTATCCGATTCCATCGTCGAAGACACAATTTTTTCTGAAGATTTCGCCATGATATTTTTAATTCATGCATAATATCATTAATATCATGAAAAATGGATACACATTTTTGACTGCTACTTAGTCTCGCTAATAGGTCTGAAAAGGTATCTAAAAATATCAAAGTTAGATATTTGTACCCTGTCGAAGTAAAGAACCATGGCATATATGTTTGGAATAGATTCCATTTTGAGAGAGT